GTTTATAAATCTCTTACCCTTTTTTTAATTGAAATATCTAATAAATTCGCCCTTGACAGTAATATATGTTGTATATGTAAATCCTAGATGGAAAAATATGTGGCATTCGTCCATGAAAAGAAAGTTAGGGGTATAGAGATAAAAAAAATAATAGCCCAGGCCTAAATCGATATGTTTAAATAGGAAATAAGAGACAGCGAAAATAGAGTTCGGGTTTGAATTCCATAGATAATATGCATGGTATTGTCTAGAACGATAAAAGTCTTTCTCAATCTTTAACTTGATATATATATATATATTTTTTTTTGGTTTAATGGGTTTTGATTGAACGTGAAAATTCACTCACTGAAATTGAATAAGTAAACAATTTAATTGGATTCGGCTGGATGTTTGTTACCAACGAAATCGAGCGCTAACACACATTTTGTAATTGAATTAACCGAGTAACTTGCTTTGCTATCGAACATTTATTATTGATTTCAATAATTAAAATTAAAAAATATTTTTCGACATATTTTTCTTTTTTTTATGAGAATAAATCCTACTAGTTCTAGTCCTGAGGTTCCCGCGTTTGAAAAAAAAACCTTGGGGCGTATTGCTCAAATAATTGGTCCGGTCCTGGATGTAGCTTTTCCACCGGGCAAGATGCCTAATATTTACAACGCTTTGGTAGTTAAGGGTCGAGATACTGTTGGTCAACAAATTAATGTAACTTGTGAAGTACAGCAATTATTAGGAAATAATCGAGTTAGAGCTGTAGCTATGAGTGCTACAGATGGTCTAACTCGAGGAATGGAAGTGATTGACACAGGAACTCCTTTAAGTGTTCCAGTCGGCGGAGCGACGCTCGGACGAATTTTCAACGTGCTTGGAGAGCCCGTCGATAATTTAGGTCCTGTAGATACTCGCACAACATCTCCTATTCATAGATCTGCGCCTGCCTTTATACAATTAGATACAAAATTATCAATTTTTGAAACAGGAATTAAAGTCGTAGATCTTTTAGCCCCTTACCGCCGTGGAGGAAAAATAGGACTATTCGGGGGGGCTGGGGTAGGTAAAACAGTACTTATTATGGAATTAATCAACAACATTGCCAAAGCTCATGGAGGCGTATCCGTATTTGGCGGAGTAGGTGAACGTACCCGTGAAGGAAATGATCTTTACATGGAAATGAAAGAATCGGGCGTAATTAATGAACAAAATATTGCGGAATCGAAAGTAGCTTTAGTCTACGGTCAGATGAATGAACCACCAGGGGCTCGTATGAGAGTTGGTTTAACTGCCCTAACTATGGCGGAGTATTTCCGCGATGTTAATGAACAAGACGTACTTCTATTTATCGACAATATCTTTCGTTTTGTCCAAGCGGGATCCGAAGTATCTGCTTTGTTGGGTAGAATGCCTTCAGCTGTGGGTTATCAACCCACTCTTAGTACCGAAATGGGTTCTTTACAAGAAAGAATTACTTCTACCAAAGAGGGGTCCATAACTTCTATTCAAGCAGTTTATGTACCTGCGGACGATTTGACCGATCCAGCTCCGGCCACGACATTTGCACATTTAGATGCTACTACCGTACTATCAAGAGGATTGGCTGCCAAAGGCATCTATCCCGCAGTAGATCCTTTAGATTCAACGTCAACTATGCTCCAACCTCGGATTGTTGGTGAGGAACATTATGAAACTGCACAAAGAGTTAAACAAACTTTACAACGTTACAAAGAACTTCAGGACATTATAGCTATCCTTGGGTTGGACGAATTATCCGAAGAAGATCGCTTAACCGTAGCAAGAGCACGAAAAATTGAGCGTTTCCTGTCACAACCTTTTTTTGTAGCAGAAGTATTTACTGGTTCCCCGGGGAAATATGTTGGGCTAGCAGAAACAATTAGAGGGTTTAAATTGATTCTTTCTGGAGAATTAGATGGTCTTCCTGAGCAGGCTTTTTATTTGGTAGGTAACATTGATGAAGCTACTGTAAAGGCTGCGAACTTATAAATGGAGAGCAAATTAAAGAAATGACCTTAAATCTTTGTGTACTGACCCCGAATCGAATTGTTTGGGATTCGGAAGTGAAAGAAATAATTTTATCTACTAATAGTGGACAAATTGGTATATTACCAAATCACGCGCCTATTGCCACAGCTGTAGATATAGGTATTTTGAGAATACGACTTAACGACCAATGGTTAACGATGGCTCTGATGGGGGGGTTTGCGAGAATAGGGAATAATGAGATCACTGTTTTAGTAAATGATGCGGAGAAGGATAGTGACATTGATCCACAAGAAGCTCAGCAAACTCTTGAAACGGCGCAAGCTAATTTGAGTAAAGCCGCAGACAAAAGACAAACAATTGAGGCAAATCTAGCTCTCAGACGAGCTAGGACACGAGTAGAGGCTATCAATATGATGTCGTAAATGGTTGGTGTGTCCGAATAAGCAAAATAGATGTATAAACAGAAGTTATGTTTATATACCTATTTTGCTTCTGTTGA